GAAAGTGGAAATAGTAGTGAAAGCGATAGTTCCAATAGAAAAACTAGCCCAATTGGTAGTCATTTAACTAGAAGTAGAAGCTAATGATCTCGAAGTAACTCAAAAATACAGGCATTTGTGGATTCAATGCGAAAATTGTTATGGATTAAATTATAAGAAAATTTTGAAGTCAAAAATGAATATTTGTGAACAATGCGGATATCATTTGAAAATGAGTAGTTCAGATAGAATCGAACTTTCGATTGATCCAGGTACTTGGGATCCGATGGATGACGACATGGTCTCTCTGGATCCCATTGAATTTCATTCCGAAGAGGAACCTTATAAAAATCGTATTGATTCTTATCAAAGAAAGACAGGATTAACAGAGGCTGTTCAAACAGGTACAGGTCAACTAAATGGGATTCCCATCGCAATTGGGGTTATGGATTTTCAGTTTATGGGGGGTAGTATGGGATCCGTAGTAGGTGAGAAAATCACCCGTTTGATCGAGTATGCTACCAATAAATTTTTACCTCTTATTCTGGTGTGTGCTTCCGGAGGAGCACGGATGCAAGAAGGAAGTTTGAGCTTGATGCAAATGGCTAAAATATCTTCCGCTTTATATGATTATCAATCAAATAAAAAGTTATTCTATGTATCAATTCTTACATCTCCTACTACTGGTGGAGTGACAGCTAGTTTTGGTATGTTGGGGGATATCATTATTGCCGAACCGAATGCCTATATTGCCTTTGCGGGTAAAAGAGTAATTGAACAAACATTGAATAAGGCAGTACCGGAAGGTTCACAAGCGTCTGAATATTTATTCCATAAGGGCTTATTCGATCTAATCGTACCACGTAATCCTTTAAAAGGTGTTCTGAGTGAGTTATTTCAGCTCCACGCTTTTTTTCTTGGTCAACAACCAAGCACAACTCACTAGAATGAAAAACGACTCGTAGAGGAGTCGGGAAGAATTTCTTCTTAAGAAATTTCATCATGCCTCAACTGGATAAATTCACTTATTTTACACAATTCTTCTGGTCATGCCTTTTCCTCTTTACTTTCTATATTCCCATATGCAATGATGGAGATGGAGTCCTTGGGATCAGCAGAATTCTAAAACTACGGAACCAACTGGTTTCACACCGGGGGAACAATTATTTGAGGCCCCGCAACGACCCCTTGGAAGATATCTTGAGAAAAGGTTTTAGCACCGGTGTATCCTATATGTACTCTAGTTTATTCGAAGTATCCCAATGGTGTAACGCCGTCGACTTATTGGGAAAAAGGAGGAAAATCACTTTGATCTCTTGTTTCGGAGAAATAAGTGGCTCACGAGGAATGGAAAGAAACATATTCTATTTGATCTCGAAGTCCTCATATAGCACTTCTTCCAATCCTGGATGGGGGATCACTTGTAGGAATGACATAATGCTAATCCATGTTCTACACGGCCAAGGAAGCATCGTTTTTTAATCTCATTATGACAAATCCGGTCCGATGGCTGTTCGGCAGCTTGTGCACCCTTTTCATGACCCTTTTTTTCGGACGTTTTCTAGGATCAGAAGGAACCGCTATACTTACCTCAGGTAGAACACTCACGCTTTATGCCTTATTGCTTTTATTTTGAATCTGTCTCTTTCGTCTTTCTGCTTTGTACTTAAAAAAAAAGTTCGGTTTTCTAGTTTTTCTGCTTATGTATCTATCCATTCTCTTTTTGATTGCTTTTATATATGGTTTACGGGGTTACGCTCTTTCTTTACCCTATTTGCTCGTTTTTCATTTTTTTTGTAGGAAGTGAACAAGCACTTTCTCTTCCGGCCCCTTCCGGGGCAGCAAGCTCGCCCCCATTTTGAGATGGGTGTTCTGTTAGAGCCGTGGCCGGACGAGCCGGGGCAGATTCAACGGAACCTAAGCTACGAAACCTCATTGCGCCAAAGGGTGCTTGCTTTCGGTAACGAAGAATCCCCTTGGCTTATGGGGCAAACGCCTTTAGCTTTCCTTCAAGAAGTCGAAAACACACTCAAAGGCGCCCCAACTCAAAACGAGTATAACCGACTACTCGAGTTTGAGGCTAGGGACCTGCTAATCCGTGAAATGAAGCGCTCAGTGTCTGAGCTCTTTACGACTATTCTTTCGGAAAATCCGATCTTGGCCGAGAGGGCCGCCTACAATCCGCACGAAAGCCTTAGGGATTTTGTTGACGATAAGCGGACGGAGCTGGACACCCATGTAGAGTGGACCTCATTGCAAAAAGATCAGCAGGAACTCCTCTTGGTAACAGAAAGAAGAAACGATCTACAAGCTCAGGGTCCCAATTCGATCTATATTAAGCGAATACTTGGGCTCGAGTAACCTTTCGCCTTCTATTCCCACGTGTCAAGTTGAATAAATAAATGCATCCTCAACCAGAGAGATCAACCTGCGCCTTTGATTTTCATTTTAGGCCGCCGACGGCGCAGAACGCACTAATCCGCGACCAGCAAGTTTTCCGAAACCGAACTGAATGGAATTG